AGAATTTATAGCCGACCAATTAAAGAATAGAGTTTCATTTCGAAAAGCAATGAAAAAAGCAATTGAATTAACTGAACAAGCAAATACAAAAGGAATTCGAGTACAAATTGCAGGACGTATTGACGGAAAAGAAATTGCGCGGGTTGAGTGGATCCGAGAAGGTAGAGTTCCCCTACAAACCATTCAAGCGAAAATCGATTATTGTTCCTATCCAGTTCGAACTATTTCTGGGATATTAGGCATTAAAATTTGGATATTTATTGATGGAGAATAAGAAACTTTGACTGGACCTTCCCTTCTAGTTGGTAATGTACTAAAAAACGAGAAAGACATTTCTTCTTTTTCTGTTCAATCCAAAACCAAAAAATTTCTGGAATTCATAATTCTTCGTAAGTCTATTGGGTTTAATAAAAATTCAATTGAATGCTTGATATAATTGCTATGCTTAGTGTGTGACTCGTTGGTTTTTTGGGGTTAGTAAAAAAAGCCACTGATAGTCGAAACTAATAACTCTAGAAAAATACCCAATTCATCACTTCACATTATCTGGATCCAAAGAACCAGTCAAGATATGACAGATCAGTCATATTCTTGTAGCAACTGAAACCTTTTGCCTAAATAAAAACAAAAATCAGATTCTAAGTTGTGAATCAAAATAGAGAAAAGAAAATAAGGGTGTGGATAAATGGAAGGATGAGAGAAAGAAAGAAAACGACGATTGATGCTAGCTAATTCCAATATGGAATATGTAAGGTCTATGAGCCATCTCATAAAAAGGGCAATGTAAGAAAGCATTAATACAGATTCATCCATACTAAAATGAATCCGTCCAGAGAACAAAAAAATCAAGAGCTTCGAGTCAATAAAGACTGAGAAGATTGACTCACGCACAACTTTCATTGAGCTCCATTGCAGAATTCAGACCTAAACATTAAGTAAGAAGCGATGAGAACGACGGAACCTGTGGATCTCAAAAATTCGATTGAACACGAATTATAATGATTCATTGATCTGGATGGCGGAACGGACCCGAGACCAATTCATATATTCGAAAAAGTTAGAAATTCTGGCTACAACCGAAATCAAAATTGAATTGAAAGAGTCAACATTCGCCCGCGAAAACTTTCTTTTCTTGGATTACTAAATTTTGGTCAATTAACGACGCTAAGGCCGTTAAATTCAAGGAGAAAACAAAAGAAAGATTCATTTTAAGATTATCAAAACCAATCAAATTATATTATATATATATATATTCTTCTTTTAGGTCTTTCACTATACGATAGAAAGAAGATACAAATTACTACCAGATTTGAGATCGATTCGCTGAACTCCATACTCCGATATATTACTTATATATATCAAATCGATGGATATCATATGAACTACAAGTCTATCTGAATTCAAATTCTATTCTATCTAAATTTCCTTAAAATTCCTGATTTTTGAATCTTTTTATTCGCGAGGAGCCGGATGAGAAGAAACTCTCACGTCCGATTCTGGAGTAGCGATGGAATTCAAACCCAACCATCAACTATAACCCCAAAAGAACCAGATTCCGTAAACAACATAGAGGAAGAATGAAGGGAATTTCTTATCGAGGTAATAATATTTGTTTTGGTAAATATGCTCTTCAGGCACTTGAACCCTCTTGGATCACATCTAGACAAATAGAAGCAGGTCGACGGGCAATGACACGAAATGCACGCCGCGGTGGAAAGATATGGGTCCGTATATTTCCAGACAAACCGGTTACAGTCAGAGCCGCAGAAACACGTATGGGTTCGGGTAAAGGATCGCCTGAATATTGGGTAGCTGTTGTTAAACCGGGTCGAATACTTTATGAAATCGGTGGCGTAACAGAAAATATAGCTAGAAGGGCTATTTCAATAGCAGCGTCCAAAATGCCTATACGAACTCAATTCATTCTTTCGGGATAAAATTTGCGGGAGAAAATTTGGATTGGAAATGCAAAAGAAAAAGAAAAAGGCAAACGAATCGCAGGTGCAGGTTTTGTTTTTTGGACAAACAATATTTCTTTTTTTCTTCGCCCTTTACTTTGCCTAAAAAAAAAATAATCAAAAAAATGATATGATTCAACCTCAGACCTATTTGAATGTAGCGGATAACAGCGGGGCTCGCAAATTGATGTGTATTCGAATCATAGGAGCTAGCAATCGTCGATATGCTCATATTGGTGACGTTATTGTTGCTGTGATCAAAGAAGCAGTTCCACACATGTCGCTAGAAAGATCAGAAGTGGTCAGAGCTGTAATTGTACGTACTTGTAAAGAACTCAAACGCGACGACGGTATGATAATACGCTATGATGACAATGCTGCAGTTGTCATTGATCAAGAAGGAAATCCAAAAGGCACTCGAGTTTTTGGTGCGATTGCAGAGGAATTGAGACAGTTCAATTTTACTAAAATAGTTTCATTAGCTCCCGAAGTATTATAAAATGAGACCCTAATCTAGTTCCATCATAATATCATTCCAGAAAGAATATAGTTATGTTTAGAGGAGTTATTTGAAAGAAATCAATTAAGATTCAGTTAGTAGATTGTGTCTCGCGCATATACCTTGAAAAATGCATAGTCATAACCAAAGAAAAAACAAGAAAAACATGTTGATTATATCACAATTGGGAGGGACCAATACTTTAATTCATTATGGCTAAGGATACTATTGCTGATATACTAACCTCGATACGAAATGCTGAGATGAATACAAAAAGAGTGGTTCGAATAGCATTTACGAATCTCAGCGAAAGTCTTGTTAAAATACTTTTACGCGAAGGTTTTATCGAAAACGTGAGAAAACATCGCGAAAACAACAAATCTTTTTTGGTTTTAACCCTACGCTATAGAAGGAATCGGAACGAGCCTTATAGAAATCGAAAAGTTTTAAATTTAAAACGCATCAGTCGACCCGGGCTACGAATCTATTCTAACTATCAACGAATTCCTAGAATTTTAGGCGGGATGGGGATTGTAATTCTTTCGACTTCTCGAGGTCTAATGACAGACCGAGAGGCTCGATTAGAAAGAATAGGTGGCGAATGTTTGTGTTATATATGGTAATCCTTCTAATATCCAAATGAAATTCGCAACTTTCTATTTGTGACAAAGAAAGGGGACAGGTTGTCTAATATCGTCTCTCATCTACGACCTCATCTTTGAAAACGACATCTATGGTTTTAGATCGTCCATAATAAAGAAGTGGATCCGGCATAAAAGAGGTTTTCGTTTAACTGAAAAACATAAATTGATTCTGGAAAGTTGAATTAAAGAATCCGTTCTCAACGATATATTTTTGGTTCATTTAGATAATAATGATCTAATTCTCGGTTATATTTCGGGAAAGCTACCACTTAGGTTTATTATAATACAATGAGTCTTCAATTAGTCGAATTCTTTACTTTGCAAAAAATAAGAATCAAAAGTTTCGGTATTTTTTTTTCAACTTCAACATTTTCAACATTCATTCAATATGATTCGAGATGCCAAATTTCAAGAAACTTATTTTCTTCCAAGACGTAGATTCAGAATTAAGGTGAAAAGTCGGCAAATATGAAAATAAGAGCCTCTGTTCGTAAAATTTGTGAAAAATGTCGATTAATACGCCGTCAGGGCCGAATTCGAGTAATTTGTTCCAACCCAAGGCATAAACAAAGACAAGGATAATCAACCTCGGGAAAGGCCCGATATTCAAAAATGGATAGATCCATCGATCTCTGACTCATATTTATGAGATGATAAAATATGGCAAAAGCGAGACTGAAATTGGTTTCACGTAGGACCCGACGTCTACGTAAAAGTACGCGTAGAATACCAAAAGGGGTTATTCATGTTCAAGCAGGTTTTAATAATACCATTGTGACTGTTACAGATGTACGAGGGCAAGTGGTTTCTTCGTCCTCTGCCGGTAATTGTGGATTCCGGGGTACACGAAAAGCGTCGCCATTTGCTGCTGAAACCACAGCAGTAACCGCTATTCGTACAGTAGTGATGCAACGCGCAGAAGTCTTGATAAAAGGTCCCGGTATCGGGAGAGACGCAGCATTACGAGCTATTAGCAAAAGTGGTATACGATTAACTTTTGTACGGGATATAACTCCTTTGCCCCATAATGGCTGTAGACCTCCGAAAAAACGACGTGTGTAAAAATAAAAATTGAAGAGATTTGAACAGCAAGAAAAACAAGAGAAATAAATGATTCAATGATCTGATCAAATAATATTATTATGGTTCGAGAGCAAGTAAGAATAGATACTCGGACACTCCAGTGGAAGTGTGTTGAATCAAGAGCAGATAGTAAACGTCTTTCTTATGGACGATTTATTCTATCTCCACTTCTGAAAGGTCAAGCTGACACAATAGGCATTGCGATGCGACGAGCTTTGCTTGGAGAAATAGAAGGAACATGTATCACACGCGCAAAATCCGCGAAAATACCGCATGAATATTCTACCATAGTGGGTATTCAAGAATCAGTCCATGAAATTTTAATGAATTTGAAAGAAATTGTATTGAGAAGTAATCTATATGGAACGTGTGAGGCAGCCATTTGTGCTAGGGGCCCCGGATATATAACCGCCAAAGATATCATCGCACCGCCTTATGTAAAAATCATTGATAATACACAGCAGATAGCTAGCTTGACGGAACCAATTGAGTTGTGTATTCGATTACAAATCGAGAGGAATCGTGGATATCTTATAAAAACATCCAATAACGTCCAAGATGGAAGTTATCCTATAGATGCTATCTTCATGCCTGTTCGAAATGTGAATCATAGTATTCATTCTTATGGGACTGGAAATGAGAAACACGAGATCCTCTTTCTTGAAATATGGACCAATGGAAGTTTAACCCCTAAAGAAGCACTGCAGGAGGCCTCCCGAAATTTGATTGATTTATTTATTCCCTTTTTACAGACAGAAGAGGAAAACTTACATTTCGAGGATAATAAACATATGCTTCCTTTACGCCCCTCTATCC